TCATTAAGAATTTCATCTTTTGACCAAAAACAAGCAAGAGGTGGAATACCACAAAGAGAAAGTGTACCTAATAAAAAAGAGGTTTTAGTAATCGGTACATGTTTTGTTAAACCACCCATAAAAACCATATTCTGACTCTTATTCGGAGAATAGCCAACAACGGTTTCCATTGAATGAATAACGGATCCAGACCCTAAAAATAATAATGCTTTGGAATAAGCATGAGTAATCAAATGAAATAAAGCACTTCGATAAGATCCCATTCCTAGAGCTAACATCATATAACCCAATTGAGACATTGTCGAATAGGCTAAACCCCTTTTAATGTCTTTTTGAGCAAGAGCTAAAGTAGCTCCTAATAATAGTGTGATTATGCCTATCAACGAGATTAAATTCATTATATAGGGTATAAGCATGAAAAGAGGGAGAAGGCGAGCTACAAGAAAAATCCCTGCTGCTACCATAGTAGCAGCGTGTATAAGAGCCGAAATAGGAGTGGGTCCCTCCATAGCATCGGGTAACCACACATGAAGGGGAAATTGTGCAGATTTAGCAACCGCACCGGTAAATAATAAAGCAGCACACAAAGTAACAAAGGAAAAGTTGACTTCATTATTATAAATCAAGTTATTGAGTATTTCGAATAAATCCTGAAATTCAAAACTACCTGTTATCCAATAAAACCCTAAAATTCCTAATAATAAACCAAAATCCCCTATACGATTAGTTACAAATGCTTTTTGACAAGCATTTGCCGCAGAAGGTCGGGTAAACCAAAACCCTATTAATAGATAGGAACACATTCCAACTAATTCCCAAAAAAAATAAATTTGTATCAAATTTGAACTAGTAACTAATCCCAACATGGAAGTGCTGAAAAAACTCATATAAGCAAAAAATCTCAAGTATCCTTGATCGTGAGCCATATAATTATCACTATAAAAAAGAACCATGATTCCAACAGTAGTGATTAACATTGACATAATAGAAGTAAGTGGATCGATCAAGCAGCCAAATTCTAAAGAAAAATCATTATCGAGTGTCCAAGACCATACATATTGGTGGATAGAACTGCTATTTATTTGTTGAATAGACAGATTAATTGAAAAAATCATGACTATACTTAACAATAAAATACTTGGAAAAGCCCACATACGACAAAGATTTTTTGTTGCTGTCGGAAAAAGAAGAAGTCCCACTCCTATTAACATAGGAATTGGAAGTGGAAGGAAAGGTAAAATCCACCCATATTGATATGTCTGTTGCATAAAAAAAATTTTAATTCGTAGTTAATTGTTTCCGATTTATCGGACCTTACTTCTTTTGAAAGGAGTCAATAAAAAAATGAAAATATGCACTAAGCTTAACCTAACTTAAATATAAAAAAAGAAAATTTTTTTCATTTTTCTTTCTTTTTACTTATTCTTTTTCTTTCTGAATTTCTTCTAAATATTTCAAATATTCAAATCAAGAAGTTACAATTGGTCAAATCATACAAAAGACAAAGATTAATTATGAGTCTGCTTCGAATTTGAAAATGCAAGTCAAATTTTGACAAGTTACTAAAAATATTCTTCTTGTTTTTATTTTTTATAAAAATTTTATGCGATTTTACCATATCGTCCATATTCCATTCTTTTAGAATTTTAGAAAAAATTATCTAGAAAAGCGCAGATTTTTTTAAACAATAGATGTCTTTCACATCCACCTATACCAATGAGTAATCTCTTAATTTTTATTTAAATGGCAGTTCCAAAAAAACGTACTTCTGCATCAAAAAAGCGTATTCGTAAAAATTTTTGGAAAAGGAAAGGGTATTGGGCGGCGTTAAAAGCGTTTTCTTTAGGGAGATCTCTTTCTACCGGGATTTCAAAAAGTTTTTTTGTGCGACAAACAAATAAAAAAAAATAAGTTATTAAGAAATAAAACAGAACACCTTAGAAAAATCTAAATTGACCTGACTTAAAAATTAAATTCTTCCGTTTCAAAAATAAAATTCCCAAATTCCATTTCCTATTGAATTAGTTCATAGGAAATGGAATTCTTCTGTTTTACTTTAAAACCGAATTCAAACAAAGTCTTTTTTTTTGACAAAAAAACATAAGATACTCACTTTCTTTTTAGTATATTTTCTTTCCAGAATAGAAGTCTTATTTCCCCCAGCTTTGTACTATAAAAAAGATTTTTTTGCACAACTTTCTTACTTTTGGATTTTCTGTAAATTCTTATTTCTTATTATAGAATAGAGCCCATAAATCTCTCGCCATCAATTCACGCAAAAACATGCAAATTTTATCAATAAATATGTGTGAATTTTAAATAACCTAAAATAGGTTTTTTTGTTCATTGATAAAACTTATTTTTTGGTTGCACTTTTAAAAATTAAATAAATCAAAAATGCTTAATTTAAAAAATGTTTTTAGGGGAAAAGGTTCTATCCCTTAAGTCATAGTAAGGCTTTCGGGTTTTACAAGAGTTCAAGTAAAGAAGAGTCTCAAATACACAATACAACTAAAACCCTAAACTAAAATAATAAACCTTCTAAGGACATATTTGAACAGATTTTTTTTCATTGATTTAAATCTTTCCTAAAAATAAAAATATTGCATGCAATTGAATTCTTAAATCTAGACGATTGCTTATTCATAGGTTATTATGAGGTCAAGACAAGCCGCTATGGTGAAATTGGTAGACACGCTGCTCTTAGGAAGCAGTGCTAGAGCATCTCGGTTCGAGTCCGAGTGGCGGCATGTCATTTCCTAAAAAAAATAAAATAGATCCTATAATGAATAATGAATTCAATTGCCGATTTCGATTTTATAATTAAGGAACTCTTTTTTATGATATTTTCAACTTTAGAGCATATATTAACTCATATTTCTTTTTCGACTGTTTCAATTCTAATTACAATTCATTTGATAACCTTTTTTGTCGATGAAATCGTAAAACTATATGATTCATCCGAAAAGGGCATGATAACGACCTTTTTGTGTATAACAGGATTATTAATTTCTCGTTGGATTTATTCGAAACATTTTCCACTAAGTGATTTATATGAATCGTTAATCTTTCTTTCATGGAGTTTTTCCTTTATTTATATAGTTCCGTATTTCAAAAAAAATCAAAATTTTCTAAGCACAATAATAGGTCCAAGTGCTATTTTTTCCCAGGGCTTTGCTACCTCAGGCCTCTTAACTGAAATACACGAATCCACAATATTAGTACCTGCTCTTCAATCCGAGTGGTTAATAATGCACGTAAGTATGATGATATTGGGATATGTGGCCCTTTTATGTGGATCATTATTATCAGTATCACTTCTAGTCATTACAGTTCGAAAAAATAGAAAATTTTTTTCTACGAGTAATCGTTTATTAAATTTAAAGAAGTCATTTTTCCTTGGTAAAGTCGAATACATGAGTGAAGGAAAAAATAGTTTTCAAAAAACTTCTTTTTTTTCTCCAAGGAATTATTATAAGTCGCAATTGATTCAACAATTGGATTATTGGAGTTATCGGGTTATTAGTCTAGGATTTCTCTTTTTAACAATAGGAATTCTTTCTGGAGCAGTATGGGCTAATGAAGCATGGGGGTCCTATTGGAGTTGGGACCCAAAAGAAACTTGGGCTTTTATTACTTGGATCATATTTGCAATTTATTTACATACTCAAACAAATCTAAAATTGAAGGATACAAATTCAGCAATTGTAGCGTTTATTGGATTTCTTATAATTTGGATATGCTATTTTGGAGTAAATCTATTAGGAATAGGATTACATAGTTATGGTTCATTTACATCTAATTAAATTCAAAAAACTAGTTCTTACCACTTACCAATAGGAATAGAAAGCATATAACGCATATTAAACTTTGTGTGAACTAGCGAGAGCCTCGTGACTTTGATTCGCGGGGCTCTCGCTAGTTCACACAAAGTTTTTTTACTTAACACAAGAGAAGAAAAAGCGTTCTTTTGTCATTGTACCACGAACCTTTTTGTAAATGCTAAGATTTTTTCATTTTTTTATAAATAAAAAACTATCTAAAAAAAGAATTAGATAGGATAACTTCAACCTTTTCAACTGATAGTGAAAGAACGAAATCGGGGTACATACCAATACCGAGTACGGGTAAAAAAATAGAGATGGAAAGAAATAACTCTCGCGGCCCAGAATCAAAAAAATCAAAGTTTGGGCCATTAAATATCTTGTATCCATAAAACATCTGGCGTAACATAGATAATAAATAAATAGGGGTTAATATAATTCCAATTGCCATTACAAAAGTAATTAGGATTTTTGTCATTAAAAGAAATTTTGGACTAGTAATTAGTCCAAAAAAAACTATTAATTCGGCAACAAAACCACTCATACCAGGTAATGCGAGGGAGGCCATCGAAAAGCTACTGAATATCGTGAACATTTTTGGCATTGGGATAGCTATTCCACCCATTTCGTCAAGATAAAGAAGACGTATTCTATCATAAGTTGTTCCAGCCAAGAAAAAAAGCGCAGCACCAATAAATCCATGAGAAATTATTTGTAAAAGGGCCCCATTGAGTCCCATATCTGTGATAGAACCGATTCCTATAATTATGAAACCCATATGAGATACAGAGGAATAGGCTATTCTTTTTTTTAAATTTCGTTGACCAAGAGATGTTGAAGCTGCATAAATTATTTGTATTGCGCCCACTATTATCAACCAAGGAGAAAATAGAGAATGAGCATGAGGAAATAATTCCATATTGATTCGAATTAATCCATACGCTCCCATTTTTAATAAGATTCCGGCTAGAAGCATACAAGTGCTATAATGCGCTTCTCCGTGGGTATCTGGTAACCATGTATGTAGGGGTATGATTGGTAATTTGACAGCAAAAGCAAGAAAAAATCCAATATAAAATAATATTTCCAAAGCCACAGGGTAGGACTGATTAGCCAATATTTCAAAATTTAATATTGGTTCAGTAGAACTATATAAACCGACGCCCAGAACTCCCA